ACCAGAAATTCAATGCGTAATCTCAGCATTCAATGTGTATTCCTGAATAATCTAATTTTTCAATTATTCAACCATTTCATTTTACCAAGTTCAACGTTAGCCAGATTAGTCAACATTTATATGTTTCGATGCAACAACAAGATGTTATTTGTAACAAGTAGTTTTGTTGGTTGGTTAATTGGTCACATTTTATTCATGAAATGGGTTGGATTGGTATTATTCTGGATACGGCAAAATCATTCTATTCGATCTAATAAGTACCTTGTGTCAGAATTGCGAAATTCTATGGCTCGAATTTTTAGTATTCTCTTATTTATCACCTGTGTCTACTATTTAGGCAGAATGCCGTCGCCTATTGTTACTAAGAAACTGAAAGAAACCTCAGAAACAGAAGAAAGGGGAGAAAGTGAGGAAGAAAGCGATGTAGAAACAACTTCCGAAACGAAGGAGACTAAACAGGAACAAGAGGGATCCACCGAAGAAGACCCTTCCTTTTATTCGGAAGCCCTTTATTCGGAAGAAAAGGAGGATCCGGACAAAATAGATGAAACAGAAGAGATCCGAGTGAATGGAAAGGAAAAAACAAAGGATGAATTCCACTTTCAATTTAAAGAGACATCCTATAAAGATAGCCCTGTTTACGAAGATTCTTATCTTGATACCTATCAAGATAATTGGGAATTGGGAAGACTTAAAGAAGAGAAAAATGAAAAGGATTATTTCTGGTTTGAAAAACCTTTTGTTACTTTTCTTTTTGATTACAAACGATGGAATCGTCCATTGCGGTATATAAAAAATAATCGATTTGAAAATGCTATACGAAATGAATAGAATTCAATTAATATTCAAATTCAATTCATAGTTAATACTAAACTAATAAAAATTTAAAATTGAAAAATAAATATAAAAATGAATAAAAAGATTGATACAGAAGATAAATACAAGAATAAATAAGACGAAATTCGTCCACCTCCCATATATTTAATCCCTTCCCCTATAAAAAAACTTGTAATACCAACTCCGTTTGTAATTCCATCAATTATACGTCTATCAAAAAATTGAGTTAGTTCAGTTAATCCTCTTATACCTATGGTAAAAACCCTAGTATAAAAACTATCTATATAACCACGATTATATGACCAATTGTATATTACATTTTTTATTTGGTCCAAGAAAGTTCTTTTAAAAGTCCCTTTTACAAAAAAATTTATTAAATCCAAATTTTTAAAAAATGAATAAGTGGACCCATAGAAAATATATGCTATGAATAATCCGAGAATCCCTATACTTACTGAAAAAATTGCATTTGTGAAAAATTCATATGAATTTACAGGATAATCCGAACCGACATGAAAAAGATTTGTTGATGGAGTTAACCATTTCGATAATATATCAAAATCGATTATTCCTTCATCAAAATGAATTCCTATTGATCCAATGAACAAAGTAAATATTACTAATATAATAAGAGGAAATAACATGGTATTGTCCGATTCGTGAGGATACATAGAAGTATATTTATTTCCAAAATAAGTACTAAAGTATCGTATCCTATTTCTTACATTATTATCAATTTTGGATGTATTTTTTGAAAAAAAAGAGACCTTATTATTAGTTGTTGATAAAAGTAAATTTCTATTGACCCCCCGGGGTCTTTCCTTTCCCCATAGAGATATTAAATATAACGAACTAGTTTTAGTGCTACTGTAATTTTTAAAATGAACACGTAAATGCCCATCAAAGGTAAGTAAATATACCCGAAACATATAAAATGCGGTTAATCCTGCTGTGAAAAAAGCTATTATTGCGAAAATGGGAGAATACAACCAACTATCATTAAGAATTTCATCTTTAGACCAAAAACAAGCAAGAGGTGGAATACCACAAAGAGAAAGTGTACCCAATAAAAAAGTCGTTCTTGTAATTGGAACATATCTTGTTAAACCACCCATAAGAACCATATTCTGACTTTTTTCTGGTGAATATCCAACAATAGGTTCCATTGAATGAATAATAGATCCGGATCCCAAAAACAATAAAGCTTTAGAATAGGCATGAGTGATCAAATGGAATAAAGCAGCTCGATAAGAACCTATACCTAGAGCTAACATAATATAACCCAATTGAGACATTGTAGAATAAGCTAAGCTTCTTTTAATGTCTCTTTGAGCAAGAGCTAAAGTAGCCCCTAAAAGTAGTGTTATTACACCTATTAAAGAAATGAAATTCATTATATAAGGTATAGCTATGAAAAGAGGAAGAAGGCGAGCTACAAGAAAAATGCCTGCTGCTACCATAGTAGCAGCATGTATAAGAGCTGAAATAGGAGTGGGTCCTTCCATGGCATCAGGTAACCATACGTGAAGAGGAAATTGCGCGGATTTTGCAACTGCACCAAGAAATAATAAAGAAGCACATAAAGTAGCAAATAAGGAATTGATCCCATTATTATGGATTAAGTTATTAGTGATTTCGAACAAATCGCGAAATTCGAAACTACCAGTTATCCAATAAAAACCTAAGATTCCTAATAATAAACCAAAATCCCCTACACGATTCGTTATAAAAGCTTTTTGACAAGCACTTGCTGCAGTTGGTCGTGTGAACCAAAACCCGATTAATAAATACGAACACATTCCCACAAGTTCCCAAAAAATATAAATTTGTAGCAAATTGGAACTAGTAACCAATCCCAACATAGAAGTATTGAAAAAACTCATATAAGCAAAAAATCTCAAATATCCTTGATCGTGAGACATATAATTGTCACTATAAATAAGAACCAAGATTCCAACTGTAGTAATTAATATTGACATAATAGAAGTAAGTGGATCAATCAAGTGTCCGAACTCTAAGGAAAGATCATTATTGATGGTCCAAGACCATATATATTGATATATAAAACTTCCATTTATTTGTTGAATAGACAAATTGGCCGAAAATACCATAGCTATACTTAAGAGTAAAATACTAGTAAAAGCCCACATGCGACGAATTTTTTTTGTTGCTGTCGGAATAAGTAAAAGTCCAACTCCTATTGACATAGTAACAGGAAGTGGAAGAAAAGGTATTATCCATGCATATTGATATGTATGTTCCATAAGAAAAGAAATGCCACTTTTTTTCTTACAATTGATAATTGTTTCCGATTCACCAATTCTTATCTCTTTCGAAAAAAAAATAATAAAATAAATCACCAAAAAAGATATGAAAAAAAAAATCAAGAAAAAAATTCTGAATTATTCTTATTTTTTTCTTTGCTATTTTAAATATTCAAAAATTGACAATTGGTTGGTCAAACAAAAAATCTGACCAAATAACTAGGTAAAGGTTTTATTAACTAAGGAAAAATTTTTAGTAAAATACAGAATATGTAGTGCTATATTTTTAAATTTTGGTAATTTATAAACATATTATATACTCTAGTAAATCTAGTAAGAAAAAAGAGTTAGACCAAAAAAAGATTTCGTTTTTCTAATTTATTTTTTTTAGAGTGGAATAATTACCTAACTTGTTATGTAATTAATTGATTGGATTCCAATTCTATAAGGAAAACTTCTCGTTCTCGGAAATATTATGATACTCCTGACTTCGTATAGAACTGAAATAAAAAAATATTAATGTTACCTAAGTAATGGAATGTCTTGTTTAACAGATCAACGACTAGTTTAGTCGTTTAGTTCGAATTCTAATTTTCATTATGGACATAACACGCTAAACTTAATCTATTTTTCTTTTCTCCGATTTTGTTCCTTTGTATATATTATAGTTATATATCTATATGTTATTATATATCGATATGTGATGTGTTATGTCCACGTAACGTATATATCATGTATACATGTATACATAAAGATATTTGTATTATCTATTTGTATGTTAAGGTAAAAAAATGTATATTAAATAAAAAGTATATTTTAAATAAAATTATCGACATACTAGCGACATACATAGAATAAGTATAGATAATAACTAAAACTAAGATCTAGTTTGAACAATACATGTCTTTCACATACAACGATAAACATAAGTAACCCTTTTTTTTGAATGGCAGTTCCAAAAAAACGTACTTCTATGTCAAAAAAACGTATTCGTAGAAATATTTGGAAGAAAAAAGGATTTTTAGCTGCAGGAAAAGCTTTTTCTTTAGCGAAATCGGTTTCCACTGGGCATTCAAAAAGTTTTTTTGTGCGACAAACAAATAATAAAGTCTCAGAATAATGTCAATTGACATAGCCCAAAAACCTCATCTTAAAAAAGATGAATAATTTCCATTAACTAATATGTTTTTTTCTATTAAATTCCTCAATATTTGTTAGAACGAGCTACGGTGATATATCGAATAAGAGTTTTTGTATACTGGGTTCTAAGTAGTTTTTTCCTATCAATGTACTTTTCACAATAGAAAAATAGAAAAATATTTTTTTATTCTATTGTGAAAAGTACAGTATAATTGCAATAGAGATTCAAACTTTTTTCTTATATGCCTATGCAAAAACTTAATTGGTTTGGTAAATCTTTATTCGATTTTTAAAATTCTATGATCTGCTTCAATGACGAGTATTAGTACTTTAAATTTTTAATTATACTAAGGTCTGGAAATCAGTAGAAAAATAAAAAATTGTTTGTATTTAGTGCGGAAATTGTGATAGATATGAAATCCTAGTTATTTTATTTTGTTCATTGAACAATCCATTTTTTTCCTTTTGAGTCCCTGAAATCCAGATAAATGAAAAACAAATCATCAAAAACAATAAAAAATGGAAAAAACTACAATTCTAAGTTTTATACCTTAACAGGAAAAAATTTTGGAGTTCCAGCTGTTTCTTGAGAATTGAGTTTATAGTACGTGAAAGTTTATTGTTAAAAAACTCACAACGATAATAACTAAAGTTAAGATTCTAATATGAATTTATATGATTCTTTATTTATCGATTCGAATGTTTCCTGAACTATATGGAATCCTGGAATCTCGACGATTAAATATGAATTGACTATTATTATTTCAAGTAAGCCGCCATGGTGAAATCGGTAGACACGCTGCTCTTAGGAAGCAGTGCTAAAGCATCTCGGTTCGAGTCCGAGTGGCGGCATTCTCTAAAAGAAAAGAGATATAATAGAGCCTAAAATGTATTCAATTCCCGATTTCCAATTCTGTAATGGAACTTTATTTTATGATATTTGCGACTTTTGAACATATATTAAGTCATATTTCTTTTTCTATTATTTTAATAGTGATTCCGATTCATTTGATGACCTTATTAGTCCACGAAATTTTCGGATTACGTGATTCGGCAGAAAGGGGGATGATAGCTACTTTTTTCTCAATAACAGGATTATTAGTTTCGCGTTGGATTTATTCGGGACATTTTCCGTTAAGTAATTTATACGAGTCAGTTATCTTCCTTTCATGTAGTTTCTCCATTATTCATATGGTTCCAAAAATACGGAACCATAAAAATTATTTAAGCACAATAACTGCACCAAGTACCATTTTTACTCAAGGTTTTGCCACGTCGGGTCTTTTAACTGAAATGCATCAATCCGAAATATTAGTACCTGCTCTACAATCTCAGTGGTTAATGATGCATGTAAGTATGATGTTATTGAGCTATGCAGCTCTTTTATGTGGATCGTTATTATCAGTCGCTCTTCTAGTCATTACATTTCGAAAAAACACCAATATTTTTTGTAAAAGCAATAATTTCTTCATTAAGTCATTTTTGGGGGGGGAGATTGCATATTTGAATGAAAAAAGAAGTGTTTTAAAAAAGACTTCGTTTCCTGCATTTCTAAATTATTACAAATATCAATTAACTGAACGTTTGGATTATTGGAGTTATCGTGTCATTAGTCTAGGATTTACCTTTTTAACCATAGGTATTCTTTGTGGAGCAGTATGGGCTAATGAGGCATGGGGGTCCTATTGGAATTGGGACCCCAAGGAAACTTGGGCATTTATTACGTGGACCATATTCGCGATTTATTTACATACTAGAACAAATCAAAATTGGAAAGGCACAAATTCGGCACTTGTGGCTTCTATAGGATTTCTTATAATTTGGATATGCTATTTTGGTATCAATTTATTAGGAATAGGTCTACATAGTTATGGTTCATTCACATTAACATCTAATTGAATAAAGTACATGAAGAATACATAAGATAAAAACATCGTTCCATATATAAGGAAAGGTTCTTTTTATGACTTTTCGAGAACCATTTGAATCACGAAATCATTCAAATGGTTCTCGAAAAGTAGAGATACATCTAATTACAATTCGTATTCACTTTATTTTGCGTTTTCATTATACAGTACAGCGAACTAGTTGAAATATTTTAAAACTAAAGAATTCTAAGACTTTCTATCTCATTAATGAAAAACTATCTATGATAATAATAGGATAGGATAGCTTGTACCCTATCAACTGATAACGAGAGAACGAAATCCGGATAAATACCAATCCCTATTACGGGTAAAAAGATACAGATTGAAAGAAATAGTTCTCGTGGTCCAGAATCTAAAAAATTCGAGTTTGGAACATTAAAAAACTTGTATCCATAGAACATCTGACGTAACATCGATAATAAATAAATAGGAGTTAATATCATTCCAATTGCCATTACAAATGTAATTAGTATTTTGGGCATTAAAAGATATTTTGGACTCGTAATTAGGCCAAAAAATACTACTAATTCTGCAACAAAACCACTCATTCCTGGTAATGCAAGCGAAGCCATTGAGAAGCTACTGAACATGGTAAATATTTTTGGCATTGGGATCGATATACCGCCCATTTCTTCGAGATAAACAAGACGCATTCTATCACAACTCGTTCCCGCCAAGAAAAAAAGTGCAGCACCAATAAATCCATGAGAGAGCATTTGTAAAATGGCTCCATTGAGCCCCATGTCGGTTATAGAACTAATTCCTATAATTATGAAACCCATATGAGATACAGAGGAATAGGCTATTCTCTTTTTTAAATTGCGTTGACCCAGAGAAGTTGAAGCTGCATAGATTATTTGTATTGTTCCTATTATCACCAACCAGGGAGAAAATAGAGAATGAGCATGGGGTAATAATTCCATATTGATACGAATCAATCCATATGCTCCCATTTTTAATAAGATTCCAGCTAAAAGCATACATGTACTGTAATGTGCTTCTCCATGGGTATCCGGTAACCATGTATGTAGGGGTATAATTGGTAATTTGACAGCATAAGCAATAAGGAAGCCAAAATAAAATATTATTTCTAATGCCACAGGATATGATTGATTAATTAATCTTTCAAAATCTAATGTTGGTTCATTGGAACCATATAAACCCATACCTAGAACACCTATTAAGAAAAAAATGGAACCCCCCGCAGTGTACAAAATAAACTTAGTAGCCGAGTATAGACGTTTTTTTCCTCCCCACATGGATAAAAGTAAGTAAACAGGAATTAATTCGAACTCCCACATGATGAAAAAAAGTAAAAGATCTCGAGAAGAAAATAATCCTATTTGACCGCTGTACATTGCTAGCATCAGAAAATGGAACAACCGCGAATTTCGAGTAATTGGCCAAGCCGCTAAAGTTGCTAAAGTAGTGATAAATCCTGTCAGTAAAATGGGTCCTATGGAAAGTCCATCGATTCCCAATCTCCAGTGGAAATCAAAAACATCTATCCATTTATAATCTTCTTTCAATTGGATTAATGGATCATCCAATTGGAAATGATAACAGAATGCGTAAGTCGTTAGAAGGAGTTCTAATAAGCATATACATATAGTATACCACCTAAACATCTTATTCCCTCTATGAGGGAATAAGAAAATTGCGGAACCCGCAAATATCGGCAAAACAACTAGTATTGTTAACCAAGGAAAATCACTCGTGATAAAGACAAGATACGTTTTGACCAGAAAAGCCCGTGCTCGAAATTATCAATTTTATCGAGTACGGGCTTTTGTCGGTAAAGAGGAATCAACTGATTCAAGTAGAGTTTTTTATAACGTATCAATAAGATAGGGCCATACTGCGAGTTGTTTCAGGTCCTAAATAAACACGAACACTCAAAAAATCTGTTGGGCAGGCGGATTCGCATCTCTTACAACCTACACAGTCCTCGGTTCTTGGCGCGGAAGCAATTTGCTTGGCTTTACATCCGTCCCAAGGTATCATTTCCAATACATCTGTGGGGCAAGCTCGTACACATTGAGTACACCCTATACATGTATCATAAATTTTTACTGAATGTGACATTGAATCTAGAAATTTTCGTTTTTAACATAAAAAATTTTCGATCTGGTGCAATTACAAATTCAACTTAATAGTAACTGATTCATTAATAATAAATGAATCATATGTATATTGTAGACACCAGACGAAGCAGTGGTTTATCAAAATTTTAACAATCAATATATATCTTAATCTAATCTGTTTATGAGAAAAGGCCAAGAGACTTTGATTTGCGTTTCACCAATCATGATCATACGAGTTGCATATATTGAATTTAAATTGGTCAACAAGTTGGTCATCCTTATTTCAATATTCATATTTATTTCAATATGAATATAATAAATTCAATTCAAGAACTTAAATAAAAATAATATATATATATAGTAATATATTATTATATATTAAATTATTATATATTAATATTAATTGAATTTATTATATATATATACGATTATATGATATCAAAATATATGATATTCTATTTTAATTATTTACAAAATTTGAATTTATATTTATTTATAGTTATAAAGTTATTTATTTCTTAATTATTGAATTTTTAGATAGGATATATATTTTCATTTTATATATTATTTTATATATTATTTGATATATATATATATATATTAGATATCGTTAACTTTGATTTTAGTTAACTTTGATTTTTTTTTATTTGATTTTAGATAGTTAACTTAGTTATCTATATTTATTTAAATATCTAAATTTCTATCTCAATTTCGAGAGTATTCGAAATTTATATAGTATTTCAAATATGATTTTTATTATGTGCTTCTCTTTATATGATTATTATATATAATTGATTCTGACTAATTATTCAACAAATTCGATTGATTGATACGAGTTGATTTTCTGTTACGATGGATTGACGAAACAATAGCTAGTCCAATAGCTGCTTCAGCAGCTGCAATGGCTATAATAAAGATTGAGAAAATATCTCCTTTTAATTGGCGACTATCAAATATATCAGAAAATGTTACGAGATTTATATTAACCGAATTTAGTATAAGCTCAAGACACATAAGTGCTCTAACCATGTTTCGACTTGTGATCAATCCATAGATACCGATAGAAAATAAATAGACACTTAAAAAAAGTACATGCTCAAACATCATTGATTAACTCCTTATCAATACCAATTCATTTCAATATGAAAAACAAGTCAACCGATTCAATTAATTAAAATTTAATAATTACACAACAAAATTAAAATATTGGCGGTAGAGAGATTTAACTAAAAAGTGCGATTTTATTTTTTAGATTCAAAAATGGAATTCTAAGAATTTTACGTTATTCAAAGTATTTATTATTGCCGAGCCATAGTAATTGCACCTATCAAAGAAACTAAAAGAATTATAGAAATCAGTTCAAACGGAAGATAAAAATCTGTTGATAAATGAATGCCAATTTGTTGAACATTATTTATTAGGTCCTGTTCAATAATCTGGTTTGATCTTGTAGTCCAAATAATTCCGTACCATGACGTATCTGGGATAGTAGTAATTAGTGAAAAAAGAATAGTTATACAAATTAGGGAAGTGCCCCCATCTCCAATGGTCCAAAGATCGGAATCAGTGGAATATTCTGAACCATTCATGAACATTACAGCAAATATGATCAAGACATTTATGGCTCCTACATAAATAAGGAGCTGTGCGGCAGCTACAAAATCGGAGTTCGATGAAATATAGAATAAGGATATACAAACAAGAACCAACCCCAACGAAAAGGCAGAATAAATTGGATTGGTAAGTAATACTACCCCTAAACCCCCTAAGACAAGAACTAAGCCCAAAAATACCACAAGAATATCATGTATTGGTCCAGGTAAATCCATTATATATAAAATAGCAAATAAATAACTTGAAATATTTCATGACCTTACTAAATGGTCCAGGAAAGGAAAAGGGGTTACCCGATTTTTTTGTGTATAGAATATTGTATACGATCCATTTATAATTTATAATTAAATTCCATTTTATATGGATTAATGTAGATATACATAAAATTATAGGGCCAATCCGGGGTTTTTATTTTATCCGAAAGAAAAAAGAAAAGAATATTTGTAATAATAGTTTAAATTGTATCTTTCGAAATCATCAAATCACAAAAAATGGATTCTCAGTTTAAATCAAACAGTCATTCTCAGCAATCACTAGTTATTAGTTTTTATTTGTAATTACTGACTAACTAAAATAAAAAACTTGGATCCTTTATTTTATATAAAAACCAAATCTTAGTAATTGGTAATCGTTCTTGAATCAAAAGGTTTATCCTTGTCTATTTTGCTTTGAGTCGAATTTATAACTGTTTGAATTGTGTAATCTCCAATTATTGAAATTGGTAATCGACCCAAAGCAATTTGATTATAATTCAATTCGTGACGATCATAAGTAGAAAGTTCATATTCTTCGGTCATTGATAAACAATTTGTTGGACAATACTCGACACAGTTACCACAAAAAATACAAACTCCGAAATCAATACTATAATTCAGCAATTGTTTCTTTTTAATATCTTTTTCAAATCTCCAATCTACAACGGGTAAATCTATCGGGCATACACGAACACATACTTCACAAGCAATACATTTATCAAATTCAAAGTGGATTCGACCCCGGAAACGTTCTGATGTGATTGATTTTTCATAAGGATATTGAATAGTTACAGGTAAACGATTTGTGTGGGATAAGGTAATTATGAAACTTTGACCAATGTACCTTGCAGCTCGTATTGTTTGTTGACCATAATTCATGAACCCAGTTACCATAGGGAACATATTGGAGATATCCCTGAATAAATTGATGTTTCTTTCTCTTGTTTGAGAGAGGTTAGGACTCTAAAAGGTTGTTAGCTTATTCTGTTATTTATAGTGAAATAAGTTGGGAAGAAGTTGTTAATAACAGATTACCGAGAGAAATTGGTAAAAGAAATTTCCATCCAAGATTTAATAATTGGTCCATTCTCATCCTAGGTAAAGTCCATCTTGTTGTGATAGAAATGAAGAGAAACAAATAAGCTTTAGCTAATGTAATAAAGATACCAATTGTCATTCCAAAAATGCCTGCTAGTTTATTTATTCCGAAAAGCTCAGGAATGGATATGTACGGAATAGATAAATTCCACCCACCTAAGTAAAGAACTGTTACAAATAATGAAGAAACTAATAAATTTAGGTAAGAAGCAAGATAAAATAAACCATATTTTATACCCGAATATTCGGTTTGATAACCTGCTACTAATTCCTCCTCTGCTTCTGGTAAATCAAAAGGCAATCTCTCACATTCGGCTAGAGAAGAAATTATAAAAACAATAAACCCTATAGGCTGACGCCAAAGATTCCATCCCCAAAAACCATATTTTGACTGTGCTTCAACTATATCAACTGTACTTGAACTGTTAGATAATCATAGTCGATAATAACATCACTGTTTCCATCGCTATTCCAAAACCGTACGTGAGACCTCAGCTTCATACGGCTCCTCTATGGCCACAAAAAATGTAAGGACTGGTTCGTTATTATCGTCATCTTTGTTTGGGGGTAGGGTAGATAGAATAAAGATACATTGGAAAGTCCTAAATTAGACCAATGGAATTCTGTCTGCTAGAATAAGAAAAAAAGGGAGCTTCTGAATTGATCTCATCCTTTATAATGAAAATTTTTATTTGTTGGGTAATAACTTAATCTTTCAATAAAATACTTATTATATCAATTAATAAATGGAAAGAATTAGGCATTTAATTAGTTCACGAATCATGATAATAATCCCATATGTATGAATATGGATGAGTGAAAGAAAGAATAAATCAAGATTGTTTTTTTATTATTTATTCAATTATTGCATTCCATTTCTGTTTTCCTATTCTTCTGTCTCAGAGGAGGGTGCTTAAAAAAAATTAAAGGATTAATTCGTTTTTGATAGTTATTTCTTTAAACAGTGAATAGGAGCATACTCTAGATCGGAATCATAGGGAAGTACTACTTGATCATTTCTACCAATTTCAAGTCCTTAATATATTATGATTCTATGCATAAATACCTCTTTTTTGATACCTTGCATTATCTCCATTACTAATCCTTTGCGTACCTTGGTGTTCCTAACCGCCCACTGACTTTTGATTGATCCCTAGTATAGTAATACATACGATAAAAGAAGGTAGTAGAAACTCTATACAGTTGATCTTTTGTTTGTGCCCGCTTCAAGATATGATGACTAATTCAATCTTGGGGTAAACAGTTTACACTGTTTATGTTTACTTCAACTTTATTCTTGTACATAGGAAATGAGATTTTTTCTTCTTACTTTACTACAAACTTATAAGCTGTTTTATTTCACTCATATAACTATCTGGTTTAACTCAGCAACCCGAATGCTGAATAGAAAAATGCAAATTTCTATTCAATACATTGAACCTCTTTCGTTTTTCTTTTATTTCGATTTTATTTCCAGAAGAGAGGTAAAAGTTCATATTACAACGAATCACACGTAGAGATATTGATAACACACATAGAGTTAATGGTATTTCATAACTAATAGATTGAGCAGCAGCTCGTAGACCACCTGAAAAGGAATATTTATTATTCGACCCATATCCTGACATAAGAAGGCCAATAGGAGCAATACTAGAAATGGCGATCCATAAAAAAACACCTATACTGAGATCAGCTAAAACAAGACGATATCCAAAAGGAATTACTAAATAACTTAGTAGAATTGATATGACCGCTATAGACGGTCCGACACTAAACAAACGAATATCTCCTCGAGATGGGAGAAGATCCTCTTTAAAAAGTAGTTTAGTCCCATCTGCTAGAGCTTGAAGAATTCCCAACGGGCCAGCATATTCAGGCCCAATACGTTGTTGTATTGCTGCAGATATTTCTCTTTCTAACCACACAATTACTAGTACTCCTATTGTGATTCCCAATATAAGAGTCAAAATGGGTACAATCCATATCAGTCCGTAGATTTCTTTTAAAAATTCCGATGTAGAAAAAGAATGGATAGTTTGTACTTCTGTTGTATCAATTATCATTTCAACGATCAACTTCTCCCATAATGATATCTATACTACCTAATATCGTCATGATATCAGCCAATTTCATTCTTTTAACTAGCTGAGGAAGAATTTGCAAATTAATAAAACCGGGTGGACGAATTTTCCATCTCCAAGGGAAAACGCTATTATCTCCTATCAAATAAATTCCTAATTCTCCTTTTGGTGCTTCCACTCTTACATAAAGTTCTTGTTTCGACAATTCAAAATTGGGTGAAGGTTTTTTACTAATAAATCTATATTCAAAATCATTCCATTCGGAATTCTTTGCTCTAGCAAAGCGTCGGACTTCTAAATTCTCATAGGGTCCTCCAGGAATTCCTTCTAGAGCCTGCTGAATAATTTTTATGGATTCTCTCATTTCGCCGATTCGTACTAAATAACGAGCTAATGAATCTCCTTCTTTTTGCCATTGGACTTCCCAATCGAATTCATTGTAACACTCATAATAATCAATTTTACGAAGATCCCATGGAATTCCAGAAGCTCGTAACATCGGTCCTGATAAACCCCAATTTACTGCTTCTTCTCTACCAATAATGCCCACTCCTTCAACCCGTTCCAAAAAAATGGGATTCCGTGTAATAAGTTTTTCATATTCAACAACTCCGGTTAAAGAATAATCGCAGAAATCTAAACATTTATCTATCCATCCATAAGGTAGATCAGCAGCTACTCCTCCGATGCGGAAATAATTATGCATCATTCGCATACCTGTGGCGGCTTCGAATAGATCATATAGCACTTCTCTTTCTCTGAAAATATAGAAAAAAGGAGTTTGTGCACCAATATCCGCCATAAAAGGTCCAAGCCATAACAAATGAGAAGCTATACGGCTCAATTCCAGCATAATCACTCTGATGTAGCTGGCTCTTTGAGGTACTTGAACATTTTCCAATTGTTCTGGTGCATTTACGGTTATTGCCTCTGTGAACATAGTAGCTAAATAATCCCACCGTGTGACATAAGGTAGATATTGTATAATTGTTCGGTTTTCCGCTATTTTTTCCATTCCTCTGTGTAAATAGCCCAATATAGGTTCACAGTCAATAACATCTTCACCATCAAGAGTAACGATCAGTCGAAGAACACCATGCATTGATGGGTGCTGAGGACCCATATTGACTATCATGAGATCTTTTCTTGTAACTGGTACAGTCATATCTTTTTTTTCCTTAATTCATTATTCCATGAATTCCTCAAAATGAGACTCATCAAAATGAAAAATTGAATACTACTAAAAAATTCAAACGATTAAATTAACGAGTTTTTGGCTCCCGAATATCCAACTGACCAATTAATTTCTTATAACGTACTCTATTTTTCTTTGACAAATAAGCTAATAACCGTTGTCGTTTTCCCAGAATTTTTCGTAGACCCCTTTGCGATAAAAAATCTTTTTTATGCAATTCCAAATGTGAAGTAAGTCTCCGTATCTTATTGGTAAAACTGAATACTTGAAATTCAACGGAACCCTTGTTCTTGTTTTCGTCTTTTTCTTCTTGTGGAATGATTGAAATGAATGAATTTTTGACCATAAAAAAATTATTCTCTTTTTTTCTTTCTTTTTCATGGATTTTTACGATCAGGAAAAATAAAAATAATAATTATATGTCAGTTATTTTAATCTAGTATAGCAAAAGTTGGATTTATTCATGATTTATTCATATATTACTTTTTTATTTTATCCAAATCAAATTTTAAATTTGATTTGGATAGAAAGGGATAATACTTTTCTACATTAAGGAAATCAAAAATTCCTTTCTATCTAAAAAGATTGTACTGATTTATTTATTCCGATATCCAATTGAATTGATATACCATTAAATCAGTATCATTTACCGAAATATAATCTAATATAGCATATGCGTATATCTTTCGGTTTTCGTATACCGAAAATGTCATGCGATTCACGGGATATAGATATACAGATATGATATCGAAAATATACTATCTAAGTAATTCTAAATCGTGGATACATATGTATCCTTGACATACTGAAACGACTGCCATTATTGGTATCAAACCAATAACGATTCATACAAGCTAAATCTTCTAATCGGTAATTGGGCCAAAGATAAAATTTGCATTTAATGAATTTTTTTACATCCGTATTAAGATACTTGTCCTTATTCAAAAATTTTCCAGAGTTTCTTATGTTGTTTTCAGTGCAAAATAATGGATTTCTATCCGTACAATTCCAATTACAAGAATTGAGACAAATTAAAATTCTCAATTCTCTACGACGTCTAGGAGATATAATATGTTCAGGAACAAAGAAATCATAATAATTTTTGTCTCCATTTACAACCATATTGCCATATCGCGTACTGGATTTATCAAAATAATTCGTATCAACATATTTGTCTTTTATGCATTTTCTATTAGTTTGAGTTTGGTACTTATTCTTCTCGACCAACGAAATACTTATTGTTTGATAGATAATGGATTTTCCATCCCTTTTTATAGATAGACGAATTGGTTCGATAATTAATATTCCTTTTTTTATCAATTGTGTAAGAGCTAGATCTTTCTGAATCAGCATTACATCCAGATGCATCTCTCCTCTTTGAATCGAGGATATAGCAATTTCCTTTGGATTTAGCAGTCTAAGTAAGAGACAATATACCTTGATATTATTGATCATTCTTTGATCCAAGGAGTCATCCCATCTTAATTGAAAAAGGAAATATTTTTTCAGGAAAAAATCGAGTTCCGCTTCCTTGCCTTTCTTTGATTGTTTTTTCTTTTTACCTTTTTTAATGTCTGATCTCGTGTAATCTTCTTCTATAGATTTTTTTTTGTTTTCTTTTCGTAGATCGGCTCCAAGATTTACTTGGGCCTCTTGTTCGTTTTTTTGTTGGTTGGAATTTTCCAATTTAAGATATTTTTTTTTATTTACGTTGATGTTTTTACTTTGACGTTTATTTTCATAAATAGAAAAATTGAAAAGAAGTAATTTTATTGGTATAATCCATGGTTTAATCTTATATGTATCAAAAAGTAGCACAAATTCTGGGAAGAACCAAGGTTCTAGATTTGCTACGGTACGATAAACTCTTTCTTGATTCATTCCCATCCAATCAAAAAAGTGTTTTTTTTTATTGGATTGATTGATTTCGTGATCAATCGTAAGAGAAAAAATCTCTTTATTTTTCACTTTATTTTTAATTTTTTTGTAAGTCTTAGTATTTTTAGCAATTTTGGTACAGATATGTGTATTGACCCAGGTCTCAATATCAATATTTTTTCTAAGACAAAAACAGAGAATTCGACAATCAAAATATTTTCTATCTAGATTTTTATGTGTATCAATAATATATCCTTCTTCTCGATAATCACTAATTGCTATACTTACCAATACATAAAACGATTCGGGTTTTAGTGTATTGAAATTATATGGAATTTTTTGACCCCTGTTTACTTGTAATCTTGACCCAGAAATATATAAGTCCTTCTTATACCCATAATTAAGATATTCATGTGATAAAAGATCATATCGGTAGGGTTTTTTTAATTTGTCTTTTTTACTTTTCAATGAATCCACTGCATAGTAATTTTGTTTCACGTAATTTATTAATTGGTCTTTTTCTTTTTTATATGAATCCAATTTAAGTGAGTCTTTTTTTCGAATCGTACAAATTCGATTTCGCCATTTTTGTGGTACTAATCGAACCCATTTGGTCTGAGATAAATTGTATTGATAATGACCCTTTAACCAGTTTTTCCATTCAATCATTCCAGACTTATCAACTTTCTTATGTCTTGATTTGGAATCAAATATTTCTCGTGTCATACAATAAGCCTTGATTTTATCCTTAATAAAAGGATAGGTTATATGATATTGAAATAGAGATTTCAAGTGATAATTGTTAAGTAATTGGGTTTGTGATAATTTAAAAAATACATATGCTTGGGACAAGGAAGATAAGTCATAATAAATTGTTGAATTATTATTATTAAGATTAGTATTAGAAAACGACTTTTTTATAGTGGAAAAAAAGTTCAATGTATTTTGATCTGTTTCATCAATTCCTTCTTGATTTGTTTCATCGTTGTAAATAGATTTATTGATAATTTTTTTTGTTGATTCAATGAAAAGTTGTAAATTTATTCTGGGAATATGAATCATGCATAGCATGATATCTATAGATATATTTTCAATGAAAGATTTCATAAAATAATGTGATTTACGTATTAATCGGATATTTTGTCTTTTGAATACCTGTCCAATATGTTTCTCTGATTCCCCTCTTTGATCATCACAAGTTAGAACTACTTTTTTCTTGTCTTTTGTGATTTCTTCTATTTGATTCCTGATTGTGATTGTTCTATCGGAAAGATCGTTCATTTTTTTTTCTATGAGTGAATAATTTGTCCAATTCATAGATTGGATTTGAATGGTCGATTCACGAATCATCGTATTATTGATTTTTGAATCTTTTCTATTCTCAGCCGGTTTTAATATTTTCATCTTGCCCAATTCAAATCCTAAAATTGGGTTTACTTTTTCAACTTCCTTCATTATTTGTTTTAAAATAGGAACTATTTTGGTGATCCATCTTGTTTTTTCTTTTGCAACTTTTAGAAGTATAAAAATTTTTTTTTTCGCTTTTCTTATTTTTTTTTCAAGTTCTTTATAAATAGGTTCAAAAAAGGAAGGTCTTTTTCGGGGACTTCCAAAAGGGAGTTCCGTTTCCATTCCCCAAACTGTTAAAAAACAAAAATTCTCTTTTTTTCCTTTTTTTTTCATTTGATCTGTAGGATGAGATCCTATTTTTGATCTTCGCCAAGGTTTCAGGGAGAAAGGAAATAGAATCTTTATCTGAATACCGTCTGTTAACCAATCTTTGGGAAATTCTGTTTCTGATAATTGAACACCATTATAGGTGCATTTAACATGCATTTCTCTATTCCAGTCTTTCAAATCCTCATACCATTCGGGGAATTGGAATAATAACATACGGCCCATATTTTTAGCTATTATCAATGAAGGTATTACAATGTATTTTCTAAGAAAAGATTGGGTTACTAACATTAAACCTCTTATTGTTTGAGCAAATATAATGCTATCCCAAGTTTCTGATATTGCTATACGTTCATTTTCCTCTTTTTTCTCCTCGTTTTTTTTCTCCCTTTCCCTTATCTCTTCCTCTTCCAAATATGAAATTTCCAATTCTGGTTCTCTCTCGACCGAATCCCTAAAAATTCGATTCATCATTTCATAGATATCAAAAGAAGAAAAAAAAAATGTTTTGTCTATTCGATCTAAGAAAAGTGGGGAATGCGCATTTGCTTGAAACATTTCCCAAATAACTGTTTTACGTCTTTGAGCACGCATGGATCCTTTTATTATATCCCGACGATAATCAGATTGTTGCGAGTAACGTATTAAAGCCACCTCTTCCGCTTGATCACTAGTATCTGGATTAATATTATTTGTAGTAGCAATAGAATTGGTATTCTGATCATTATCAGTATAAATTACTACTCGTTTGGCTTTTCTTGAACGAATTTCTGGATCTTCTATGGGTTCTTCCTCATTTTCTTCCTCCTCTTCCTCCAAATCATCACTCAATTTGTACGACCATCGAGAAACCTTTTTACAGATTTCGTCTATTACAATCGATTTTTTTCTAGTTGTTTGATCATTTGGATCAGTTGTAATTACATCGAATAGAAATTTCAAAGATTTTGCTCGAGTTTCTAACTCCATTCTTGTTTCTTCTGTCAATAAAGAATATTTTTGCAAATGAAAACTCGGTGTGGGTTCAAAACGAAATTCATTGATTGAAGATAAGGATTTATCAATAGAATTCAGTAATGATTCCCTATAAAGTGGATTCTTTTGATCTGCCAATTTTATAGAAAAATTGGAATTATTAGTAAGTAGTCCATAAATCTTATTTATCCAATGGATTTCCATGGGATTTTCCGGATCCGTAGAAGGGATTAAACCATTTATGGTTGTATATGAATACAATTTTTTTATTGTTCCACGATATGGTCCATTCAAAAAGGGGTCATACGTTTTGGGCAAGTATTCGTGTTCATTTTCATCATTGCATAATCTGGTCCTTTTTTCGAGCATATCTCGATCAATAAATTCCTTTTCTTTTTCTAGAGCTTTTGTTCGACTTATCAATTCATTACTCAAGTTGTCCTTTTTTTGTTCATTGGTATAAACCCAATAATCATACTGGTCTTCATGGGATAATTTTTCTGGTGTATACAAAGACATTTTTTTGTCTATCAGTTCCGAAAAAGTAGATAAACTAGGTGGATATGTAAAAGATATGGTTTGTTTTCCATCACTTGGGCATGTATAAAAAAAATATTGTGACATTTCATTTCGTATAGCATTTTCAAATCGATTATTTTTTATATACCGCAATGGACGATTCCATCGTTTGTAATCAAAAAGAAAAGTAACAAAAGTTTTTTCAAACCAGAAATAATCCTTTTCATTTTTCTCTTCTTTAAGTCTTCCCAATTCCCAATTATCTTGATAGGTATCAAGATAAGAATCTTCGTAAACAGGGCTATCTTTATAGGATGTCTCTTTAAATTGAAAGTGGAATTCATCCTTTGTTTTTTCCTTTCCATTCACTCGGATCTCTTCTGTTTCATCTATTTTGTCCGGATCCTCCTTTTCTTCCGAATAAAGGGCTTCCGAATAAAAGGAAGGGTCTTCTTC